AAAAAGAATTCGAGAACACCCGTGTGAATTCGGACCTCTCCGATTCAACTCGGACCATAGTTCCTGACCTAAAATTCTACGCAAATCAAGACCGAGAAAAGGAAGTTTTGCAATCATTGACTTAAACTCATTGTCGAATCCCATTCAGCAGAATATGGAGGTACTTAATGGCGGAACGGGCCAATCTGGTATTTCACAATAAAGTGATAGATGGAGCTGCTATTAAACAACTTATTAGCCGATTAATAGATCACTTCGGGATGGCATATACATCACACATCCTAGATCAAGTAAAGACTCTGGGTTTCCAGCAAGCCACTGCTACATCCATTTCATTAGGAATTGATGATCTTTTAACGATACCTTCTAAAGGCTGGCTTGTCCAAGATGCTGAACAACAAAGTTTGGTTTTGGAAAAACACCATCATTATGGGAATGTACATGCGGTAGAAAAATTACGCCAATCTATTGAGATATGGTATGCTACAAGTGAATATTTGCGACAAGAAATGAATCCTAATTTTAGAATGACGGACCCTTTCAATCCAGTCCATATGATGTCTTTTTCGGGAGCTAGGGGAAATGCATCTCAAGTACATCAATTAGTAGGTATGAGAGGATTAATGTCGGACCCCCAAGGACAAATGATTGATTTACCTATTCAAAGCAATTTACGCGAAGGACTTTCTTTAACAGAATATATTATTTCTTGCTATGGAGCCCGAAAAGGAGTTGTAGATACTGCGGTACGCACATCAGATGCTGGATATCTTACGCGTCGACTTGTTGAAGTAGTTCAACATATTGTTGTACGTAGAACAGATTGTGGCACTATCCGAGGGATTTCTGTGAGTCCTCGAAATAAAAATCGGCTGATGTCAGAAAGAATTTTTATCCAAACATTAATTGGTCGTGTCTTAGCAGACGATATATATATAGGTTCCCGATGTGTCGCCTTTCGAAATCAAGATCTTGGGATTGGACTTGTCAATCAATTCATAACCTTTGGAACACAATCAATATCTATTCGAACTCCCTTTACTTGTCGGAGTACATCTTGGATCTGTAGATTATGTTATGGTCGGAGTCCCACTCATGGTGACCTAGTTGAATTGGGGGAAGCTGTAGGTATTATTGCGGGTCAATCTATTGGCGAACCGGGGACTCAACTAACATTAAGAACTTTTCATACCGGCGGAGTATTTACAGGAGGTACTGCCGAACATGTACGAGCCCCTTATAATGGAAAAATCAAATTCAACGAGGATTTGGTTCATCCTACACGTACACGTCACGGGCATCCTGCCTTTCTATGTTATATAGACTTGTCTGTAATTATTAAGAGCGAAGATATTATACATAGCGTGGCTATTCCACCAAAAAGTTTTATTTTAGTTCAAAATGATCAATATGTGGAATCAGAACAAGTGATTGCTGAGATTCGCGAGGGAACATCCACTTTTCATTTTAAAGAGAGGGTTAGAAAATATATTTATTCTGACTCAGGGGGCGAAATGCACTGGAGTACTGATGTATCCCATGCACCCGAATTTACATATAGTAATGTCCACCTCTTACCAAAAACAAGCCATTTATGGATATTATCAGGAGGTTCATGTGGATCTAGTCTAATTCTTTTTTCGATCCACAAAGATCAAGATCAAATTAACATACCCGTTCTTTCCGTCGAAAAAAAATCTATTTCTAGCCTCTCAGTGAATAATGATCAAGCGAGCCCAAAATTTTTCAGTTCGGATTTTTCTGATAAAAAAAAATCAGGGATTGCCTATTATTCAGAATTGAATGGAATCGTAGGTACGAGTCATTATAATTTCATATATTCTGCTATTTTTCATGAGAACTCGGATTTATTAGCAAAAAGGCGAAGAAATAGATTTCTCATCCCATTCCAATCGATTCAAGAGCAAGAGAAAGAATTCATCCCGCATTCAGGTATCTCGATTGAAATACCCATAAATGGTATTTTCCGTAGAAATAGTATTTTTGCTTTTTTTGATGATCCTAGATACAGAAGAAAGAGTTCCGGAATTCTGAAATATGGGACTCTAAAGGCGGACTCAATCATCCAAAAAGAGGATATGATTGAGTATCGAGGAGTCCAAAAATTTAAGACAAAATACGAAATGAAAGTAGATCGCCTTTTTTTCATTCCTGAGGAAGTGCATATTTTACCCGAATCCTCTGCCATAATGGTACAGAACTATAGTATCATTGGAGTCGATACACGAATCACTTTAAATATAAGAAGCCAAGTCGGCGGGTTGATCCGAGTGGAGAAAAAAAAAAAAAGGATTGAACTCAAAATATTTTCGGGCGATATCCATTTCCCGGACAAGACAGATAAGATATCCCGACACAGTGGCCTCTTGATACCGCCAGGAAGGGGAAAAACAAACTCTAAAGAATCAAAAAAAATTAAAAATTGGATTTATGTCCAACGGATCACACCAACCAAGAACAAGTTTTTTGTTTTGGTGCG